TAGAATCGATTCCATGATTATAAGTTCATTCCATTTGGGGAATTAGGTAGGGATATGTTTTTTACATATCTATCATTCTTTGTGACCTTATATCACCCCTGATCACTCCTGTTAGCTTCTATTGAATCGAGAAATAGGTTTGATTGTCTCTTTATTTTGTTTTGATAGAATAAGATATCCATGCTTTCGGCTAATTCAAATCGACCCAATTGTATGGTCGACTCAGGCCTATATCACATCAAGATCAAGAAAAATACTTTAAAAATCCACTTTTGTAATTTAGAATATATTTCATAAGTATAGTATAGATATCATATTCAGAGAATATGATTCACTTGTAAGGCTGCCTTGGTGGTGAAATGGTAGACACGCGAGACTCAAAATCTCGTGCTAAACAGCGTGGAGGTTCGAGTCCTCTTCAAGGCATAATATTGAGATCGCTTATTGAATTGGAATAAGTTCGCCAGCAGATCACGAAGTTTTGGTGATCTTATCTATCTAATGAAATGAATGGAGAGTACATTTTGAAATTGTCCCACCTGCAATCCCCCTAAACCAACGGATAAAGTACCTTATCTATTTGATTTTGGAGATTGGTGACTTACCCATTCAATGACTTTGGCACTCGACATTCAAAAAAATGGGTACTGTACTCTCGGGTCGGGTGAATTCCATAATAGCCGCCTATGCCAACCTTCTTTCTCCTTTCAGGACAGGACCTATCCGAAAAGAAAGAAAATTCTGTACTTATTGGTCGTGAATATCTGAATATCTGAATAGGACAAATTACCCCGGGGATCTCTTTATTTGCTTCAAAACAAGTAGGCTCGGTCAACGGCAATATGGATTATCAATATTAGGGGATCTTTCAATTGAGAAGATCCCCTAATATCGACTTGAGACGACGAGAAAGAAAGTATCTATTTTATTTGATTATAAAGTATCTATTTTATTTGATTATTCAGTTCGTTCGTTATTGGAACAGATAGTAAGAACCATTTCGTCTGGGAAAAGCCATTTTTTTCTCAACAATGTCTTAGTTATTTGAGCCAATAGGGTTCCGTTAGATAGGAACAGATTTGATAAATATTGATAACTCTCGTATAGAGTATTAGAACGAAAAAATTCATTTGATACTGAACTATTGGTTCTCAACCATCTCTCGCGATCAATCAAAAATTTGAAATTCTGTTCTTGCATATCCTTCCTAAACCAGCGTTTATTTAGATATTTCCAATAAATTTTTTTGGTTTGGGAAGTCAAAAGTATCCTTGACATCTCTTCATCTGGAGAAAATTCTTGATGTGCAAACACAGATCCAAAAGGATCCTCTTGGAATAGCAAAAACAGTGGATCTGCGGGGTCCCAAATGAATTGGCTTATTTGAAAAAAGCCCTGTTCGTTGGAAAATATCGCTCGTGTCTGGTCCTGCAGGGTTCGATCCTGCAAGAACTGCGAATCATTATCATTCTCCTGAAGCTCACCCTCTTCACCCTCTTCACCCTCTTCATCATAATCATCAAGGATCGGTTTGTCCTGAAATGACCCTTCCCAATAGGGAAATCTCAATTCATTGGACCCTTCGTCAAAGAGAAAGCCCCAAGGGCGCCACAGTCTAGGAGCCCACAGTATATGATCGAAGAAATCTTCCTCTACCGGTTGCGGGTCGAAGACTCCTCCCCCTTCTTCGAACCCCGATTCATATTTTTCATAGAGAAATCTATGATCAACGATAGAAGAAGACCCATTTTGAATCATATTTAAGGGATTTCTTGGTTCGGACCGAAGAAGCAATGTCACTCTATCATTATCAAACCGACCTCCTGTTTGTGAGGGTTCCAGCAGAGCCCCTTCTATTTCTAATAGCCCATGAACTAGATCAGAATCATTCTCAAGGAGTCTATAAGAAATGATCCCATCATTGTTTTCATTAGGTCCGGGTAGAGACCAAAGATCTTTAGCGACCGATCCGGCAGAACAACTCAAAAGATAAAGAAGTAAAGTTAATTTCTTCATGCTTGTTCCAAGTTCGAAGTACCATTTGTACAAATAAGAATCCCCCTCCTGACATGTTTTCTTCTTCATATAGAGAGAGATAGGATCGATAGAGCAATTACTTAGAAGTAGATTTTGTGAAACAGCCCTCCCTATCTGATAAAAAAGGATCCCATGATCCTGAATCGCTCTTATCTGAGATCTAAAATCCCAAGTTTGTCTATGAAGAGCAGATCTAATTATATTAGTGTCTATAATAGATTTCTTTTGTACAATACTAATCGATAGTGCCTCATTAGTAAGTGCTACAAGATCTCGTACATTAGAACCCAGAGTTATAGACCCCAATCCATTAGTATCGAATATTTGCTTTTCCAAGTGAAATCCCCGAGTATATGAAAGAGTAAAAAAGTGCTTTCTTTGTTGTGGAATAAGAAGCCTTCGCATCTTAATGCATGTATTTAATTTATTTGGAGCTATTAAAGCAGGGTCTACTTTTTTTGGAATATGAGTAGAAGCAATAACTAGAATATTTCTAGTAGACCCTTTTTCCGAATCGCTGGAAAGAGAGTTTACTAATATACCCAGCGATAAGTCATTCGACTCATTCCTATCCAGATCGTGGATGTTTGGAATCCAAATTATGCAAGGAGACATTGCTTTTGCTAATTCGAATTGAAGCGTGAGATAAAATCGGTCTATTTCCATCAGATCGTCGCTAGATACCGGATCCTCCATACACAGAAACTTCAACTGGCTATCAAGCTTACGGTCGAGATCGTCACCATCATCCCTTTCAAAATTCTCTGAATTATAGCAACTACCCTCGTTATTAGGTAAAAGACTGTAAATGGTACCCTCTCTTTTATCAAACAGGTCGTCGTCGTCACTATCATACTCAATATCAAAACCCTTAGGAACGTTCTCCAGTAACTTGTTTACAAATACTGTAATGACAGGAACATAGGTGGTTGTCGCTAGATATTGGCGCAAATAGGATCGTCCAGTTCCTATCGAACCTATCACTAAAATACCCCTAGCAGGGGATAGGGCTAAGCGTAGCGAAAAGGGTTTCCCATGAGATGGGAAATCCAAACAACCAGCCCCACACGGGATTTCTGAATAAGTGATTGTCTGATAATGAGCGAGGAATACCCGTCTTTCTGCTAAGCAGGATGTATTGAACTCATAATTCATCATATCCTTTTTATGAATGTCAAGTAAATATCGTAAGTAAATTGTTCCTGGTTGTTCAATCATTTGATAACCAGAGTTATTCTTTGATAACTGATCACTATTAGTCAGACTCCATAAAATTTGATCCAGCCTTTTTTCTGTCGTTAAGGTAGAGAACTGAACCAAGAATTCTCTTTCTTGATCAGCAATGAAATCACTATTCGAGATCCAGGATTCTATTTTATAATCAATCCACTTACTATTGATGTTTTTTCTTTTCCTTATCAATGAATAGATTGCTTTACTTGTATGACTTAAATGTCTCGTATTTCTCAAAAACGCGATTTGATTGATGGGATTTGGTATAATACTTAGCAGATCCATGAGATTCAAACCTTTCGTCTTCGAACGTATGGATTTGACCCCATCAGCGAAACCACCACCCCTTGGGATGTCCCCGCCAGAAGGCAAACCTCGCCTTTCTTCTAAAAAATTTCCTAATTGTTCTCGAGCAACTCGAACGATATCCTTTAACCAGAAAGAATTTTGTTCTGATATAGGATACCTATCCAGAAGTTTTCGCAATTCAATGATGTAGGATGGAATCATCAAAGATTTGACCTGTTCGAACTCTGTCTGTAACTCATTCGAGAAGCGCGAAACAAAGAAAAGATGTGTATGAACGAGATATCCAGTAACAAGAAGAAGGAAAATGATTGAAACCAGGAACTCCTCAATATTTAGTGATCTCAGATGTGTCGATATGAATGGTGACTCAGTATTTGTGTGAAAAAGATCTTTGTACAGGTCTACAAGAGTATTATATAAAGACTCACCCGAAATCTCACTTATATGATTCCGTCGTGAAAGAAACAGTTTTTTCCGAAGAATTCCCCACAGTTTTTTCCGAAGACTTCCCTTCGATCCATGCAGAATATTATGAAAAATAGATACAAATTTTTTAAATTTAGGACTCCTACTTAGTAGTATCGCAAATAGGTCTGAAAGAGTATCTAAAAATAGACATTTTAGATATTTGTGCCCTGTCCCGGTAAGGAACCACGGTATTATATACGGGCGTACTTGCTTCAATTTGGAGAGAGTGGAAAAAAGACTCTTTCTTTTTCTTTGAAAGTTTCTAGACATCTTCCCTTTTTCAAGGAATTTTTTGAAAGGTTTTTTCCTATTTTTGGATGGTAAAAATTTCTCAGAATAGAGAGTGTCAAGCAAACCCATGTTTGAATCGAAATCAAGATACTGATGCAAGTTCTTCCTTTTTGAATCAGATAAATGAATAGCGGAAAGAGGTTGACAAGAAGTTCTTGCAAAATTCACTATTTCTTCCTCTGTTAGAGGTGTTCCAGAAATGTCCGCGATCGAGTAAATAGATCTAGAAACACGAGTTGAAAAATGGAAAGATTTGTACAAGTCATATCCGTCATCACCACTTTGCGGAAAATTCTTGGGTCTCAATATCTTAGAGACCTCTAACTCACTTGGTGAAATAGTATCTCTGTCGAAAAAAGCATGTGTTTTTTTACCGCCGCAGAAAGAAAAACTTTTCTTTTGAATGAACAAGACATTGAGGAATTGTTCATACATAAAATCATAATTATAGGACCCTTCCCCATAAAAAGAGAATCTTTTGTTAAAATCGAAAGAGAAGTTAGATTGATTATTCAAGAATCGAAGTCGATTTACTTTATAAAAAGAGGAAATTAATGAACTTCGATGAAAACATTTCACAGGATTCAGCCAATTGTCTTTAGTTGATATCTTCTTCAACAAAAAAGGTGTTCCTTCAGTGATCAAGAATTTTGATTTTTGAGAAGTATAATAGTCATCCAATAATCGGGGTTTCCTTTTTTTCAAATGAACCGTTTCCAGACCTATTGATTCTAACAACGGATTATCGAGTGCATCATTCAGACGTTTCAATTCAGACATATCGATCTGGGACCTATGAACGGGCATACTCCCGAAACTCACAAAGAAAAAAGGAAGTGAGTTAGACAAAAAGGGAAGAAGCTTGGACAAAAAGAAACAAAGTGGCTTAGAAAAATCTTTTTTGTCGATAACCTCAGACCAATCAATCGAATATGCATTCATATGTAATTGATCGAACACTACTTTAAAACGGCTATTCTGCTCAGAAATGAACTGGTCCAAATGTTCCTGGAAATTCGTGCTCCCCTCGGACCATTTGTATTTATATGCATTTTTATCCTTATTCACGGATGTCTCGGTTCGATAAAGAAAAATAAGACGATCAAAGCATTTCTTCTGACTCTTTTTCAAATTTGAGAAACGTTGATTGATCGTGTGTTTCCTTATAGGTCTATGATTCAGAATATAATTTTGATACCTTTGAACTACATATTCCAAGTTGCGATTGAATCGATTACCTTGAAAATAATTCCCACAAGAGGTCTGGACCCATTTTTTGATGATCTTTGGATAAAAAGATTCATTCGCTTCGTAAAAAAGCCGCGGCAGAACCAATAAAGATTGTTTTTTTGATTCTGGTTCCGAAAACCCAATAGAAAAAGAGAATCCATTACGATAGACCAGATCCGGCTTAGTTAGTGATAGATTCAATAGATTTGCCATTTCTTGAAATCTCTCTTCTGATTGAAAATCGCGATGTAACAAGTACTCCCCGCTATTCTGGTCATGGAATAAACCAAAAACGAGATTTTTGGTCAAGAATGAATTATTCTTTTGAACTTGATCCTTTGCAATCCTATCCCATCCTCCATCGGCTGAAATAGGATGAATTGAGACATTCTTTTGTAAATACATGATTATCTTGACGATATTGGCTAGTTCTTTCTTTTCCAATTTCCTCCAAAGAACAAAAGAAACATCTTCTTCTTTCTTCAATAATTGAAGATCCTTAGCCGACTTCTCAGTAGGATTCAAATCCTGATGAAGTTCTGACCATCTGTCCGAGAAAAAAGAGCGATCAGAGATCTTTTTTTCTTTTGGACGAAACAGGAGCGGAACAAGAAACCTATTGATATTGAACGAATCTTTTGAGTCTTCCAATCTATCATTTCCGGATCCAATGCAATTGATTTGTATAGGAAGAAGCCCTGTCAAATAAATATTTTTGTTTTCGATCATCCTTCGATTGTTAATACGATATAGAAGGATCGCTACTACAAAAAGGACTATATTCTTGATCGTGAAATATCTTTTTCTTTTTCTTGTTAAACCCTCTGAATTTGAATCTGAATGGCCTGAAACAAGGATACTCCAAATTCTGGAGTCTAAGACTTTTATCAAACTCTCTTGATGCAGAAAAAGGTGAATGACAGATATCGTTGAATTGAATTGCGTCCAGGAATCTAAGAAATAGGCACAATTCTTGCTCTCTCTAAAAATTTCTCTCAATTCTAAAATCCAAAAGTCTAAGGGCTTGTTTTTTTTCATACTGGTTTTTTACCTCCTTAAGGTTTCAAAAAGTTCATTTTTCTATTTGTTTTTTATATTGATTTGAATCAATTTTTTATATTTATTTTAATCAATTCGTTCATTTAAATTTCTATCAAGTTCATTTTTCTATTTGTTTTTTATATTGATTTGAATCAATTTTTTATATTTATTTTAATCAATTCGTTCATTTAAATTTCTATCATATGTCTTTCTATTCAGTTATCTATTGATGTATCTATGTCTTTCTAGTAAGTTATCCCAAAGATTTTCATCGGTTAATTTAAATTTCTATCAAGTTCATTTTTCTATTTGTTTTTTCTATTGATTTGAATCAATTTTTTATATTTATTTTAATCAATTCGTTCATTTAAATTTCTATCATATGTCTTTCTATTCAGTTATCTATTGATGTATCTATGTCTTTCTAGTAAGTTATCCCAAAGATTTTCATCGGTTAATTTAAATTTCTATCATATGTCTTTCTATTGATTTATCCCAAAGATTTCAATTCAATTTGAATTTGGTTATTCATGAAGTCGGAGGGTTGTTCCCCCGAAGCATCCATGGCTGAATGGTTAAAGCGCCCAACTCATAATTGGCGAAGTCGTAGGTTCAATTCCTACTGGATGCATGCCAATAGATATATCTCCCCCAAAAACTCGATTTTCAATCATGAATTATTCTTTTTGAACTTGATCCTTTGCAATCCTATCCCATCCCCCATCGGCTGAAATAGGATGAATTGAGACATTCTTTTGTAAATACATGATTATCTTGACGATAAAGGAATCTAATTATCCATATACTTGTCATGTCAAATCAGAATCAACTAGGACAGACATTGGGTCGAACTCTTCTTTGGTATCAAAGTAAGAGCTATGAATAGTCATCCACTCCCATCACAAGAAAGGGTATAAGTAGAAGAAGGCGATCTATTAGGGGACGGACATACAATGCATTACAGACGTATGATCATTACGTCTCAACCGGGTTATTCTATTCAACCTCTTAGAAATAAAAGAACTTCAATCAAAATACACTTAATAACATGGCGATACAGTTATCCAAAACTTATAGCCCGAGCACACGCAATGGAGCCGTAAACAGTCAAGTGAAATCCAATTCACGAAATCGTTTGATTTCTGGACAGCATCATTGTGGTAAAGGGCGTAATGCCAGAGGAATCATTACCGCAGGGCATAGAGGGGGAGGTCATAAGCGTCTATACCGTAAAATTGATTTTAGACGCAATGAAAAAGACATATATGGTAGAATTGTAACTATAGAATACGACCCTAATCGAAATGCACACATTTGTCTCATCCACTATGGGGATGGTGAGAAAAGATATATTTTACACCCCAGAGGGGCTATAATAGGAGATACCCTTATTTATGGTACAGAAGTTCCTATCAAAATGGGAAATGCCCTACCTTTGAGTGCGGTTTGACCTATTCATTTACGTAATTGGACGTAACCAATTAGGTTTAAGGCGAAACCTAGAAATCGATCACTGATCCTATTTCAGTACCTCTACAGGATAGACTTCAACAGAAAACTGAAGAGTAACAGCAGCGAGTGATTGAGTTCAGTAGTTCCTAATATAAAATTATTGACCCTATAGATATAGTAATATGGAGAAGACAAAATTGTTTCAAGCACCGACAGAACACGAAGCGCTCCTCGTTTCAAAAAAAGGGGAAAGACACAGATTATTCACATTTCATTTGATGGTCAAAGGCAAATTGAAAGCTAAGCAGTGGTAATTCTAAGGATTCCCCCGGGAAAAAAGAGAAATGTCTCCTACGTTACCCGTATTATGTGTAAGTAGCAACGTAATTTCATAGAGTCATTCGGTCTGAATGCTACATGAAGAACACAAGCCAGATGAAGGAACAGAAAGACTTAGGATGTAGAAAATCATAACATGAGTCATTTGTAATATTTGGATTCGTATATTCTATATCCACTTATTATATATCCACTCATGTGGTATGGTACTTCGTTATGTCATATAGAATATACGAAATAAACGATATATAAGATGTATCTGTATAGATATTCTAATCTACATCCAGAAAGCCGTATGCTTTGGAAGAAGCTTGTACAGTTTGGGAAGGGGTTTTGACTGATCAAAAAGACGAATCTACTTCAACCGATATGCCCTTAGGCACGGCCATACATAACATAGAAATAACACTTGGAAAGGGTGGACAATTAGCTAGAGCAGCCGGTGCTGTAGCGAAACTGATTGCAAAAGAGGGTAAATCAGCAACATTAAAATTACCTTCTGGAGAGGTCCGTTTGATATCAAAAAACTGCTCAGCAACAGTCGGACAAGTAGGGAATGTTGGGGTAAACCAGAAAAGTTTGGGCAGAGCCGGAGCTAAACGTTGGCGAGGCAAGCGTCCTGTAGTAAGAGGGGTTGTTATGAACCCTGTAGACCATCCACATGGGGGTGGTGAAGGGAGGGCCCCAATTGGTAGAAAAAAACCCTCAACTCCTTGGGGTTATCCTGCACTTGGACGAAGAACTAGAAAAAGGAAGAAATATAGTGATAATTTGATTCTTCGTCGCCGTAGTAAATAGTGGATAGTCAAGAAAATAGAATTTGTTTCTTCGTCTTTACAAAAGAAAAGAGCGATTTACTAGGACATTATCTGATTTTCTTTTTTGAGAGATTCTATATTTAAAAATTGGAAATAAAAGAAAAAAAAAATATAAGAGAAAAAATTCACTTTTTTAGAAATTCTATTATAAGAGGAATAATTCACTATGACACGTTCACTAAAAAAAAATCCTTTTGTAGCGAATCATTTATTAAGAAAAATAAATAAGCTTAACACAACAGGAAAAAAGGAAATAATAAAAACTTGGTCCAGAAGATCTACCATTCTACCTACAATGATTGGGCATACCATTGCTATCCATAATGGAAAAGAGCATTTACCTATTTATATAACAGATCGTATGGTAGGCCATAAATTGGGAGAATTTTCACCTACTCTAAACTTCCCAGGCTTGACGAAAAATGATAATAGATCTCGTCGTTAACATTCATTTTAACATATTATTAGTAATAGTCATTAATAAATATTAATTAATAAATTACTCAAAAAGAATTGTCTTATTCTGCAGCAGAAAACGATATATAAAGATATTTTAAAAAAATTTAGATAGAGATAAAAAAGTAGACAAATCAGACGTATTATTTTATATAGAGTAGTGAGGGATTATGGGACAAAAAATACATCCGCTTGGTTTCAGACTTGGTACAACTCAAAGTCATGATTCTATTTGGTTTGCACAACCAAGAATTTATTCCGAGAATGTAAAAGAAGATAAAATAATACGAGATTGTATCAAGAATTATCTACAAAAAATAAGAACCGCTGTGGATGGCCAGGGAATTGGACGAATAAAGATTCAAAAAAGAATCGATCGGATTCACGTGATAATAAATATGGGACTTCCAAACTTATTAATGGAGGATAATCCTGAAATAATCGAAGAATTACATACTAATGTGCAAAAAAAAATTAATTGTGTGAACCGAGAAATCAACATTGCAATTACAACAATTCCAAATGTTTATAGAGACCCTAATATTCTTGCAGAATTTATAGCCGGACAATTAAAGAATAGAATTCCATTTCGTAAAGCAATGAAAAAAGCTATTGAATTAGCTGAAGAGGCAGGTACAAAAGGAGTTCAAATACAAATTGCGGGACGCATCGACGGAAAAGAAATTGCACGTGTAGAATGGATCAGAGAAGGTAGGGTTCCTCTACAAACCATTCGAGCTAAAATTGATTATTGTTCCTATCCAGTTCGAACTATTTATGGGGTCTTAGGAATCAAAGTTTGGATATTTATAAACAACGACTAATCAACTTTTCTTCCATCTTTTGAGAAAACAAAAAATGAGGAATTCTTACTACGTTTTTATTCGCAAAGAAGAAATGAAAAATTTTATAAGATTGAATAAAAATAATGAATCATTTTATAATGAAGGAGTTGCTATGCTTAGTGTGTGACTCGTTCGTTTTTTTGAGAGTGGTTCATTTTCTACAAAAATTCGTAGAATTAATTACTCTATAATAAATAACCTACTCATCGCTTCCCATTATCTAGATATAAAGAACCGCCTAAAATAGAAAATCAAAATAAGGATCTATGTGGTGATATAATTATAGCAACTGAAATAAAAAAAAAAAGAAGATTATTAGTTGTAAAGCAATAAGAATATACAGATAAATGAAGGGGTGAAAGAAAGATAGAAAAAGGATATCAATGATATAGAATTCGACTATGTAAAGGTCTATGGGTCATCTCATAAAAAGTAGTGTAATAAAGCATCAATATTCAAAATTCATCCATATATGGATGAATATATTCCTAGAATAAAGGAATCAAGAGCCACGAATCAAGAAAACTGAGAAGGTTGATTCAACAAAAAAGAATAAAATAATTCATCTTATTAAAGAGGCTCCATTGTAGAATTTAGACCTAACCATAAATCGAAAAGCGATGGGAACGACGGAACCTGTGAATACAAAAGATTATATTCAAATTTGAAATCTTACTGATTCATTAGATGGGATGGCGGAAGGAACTAAGAATTCATTCTTTGTTTGAGGAGTTCTGGACTAACCCTAAATTACATCTTCAATTTATAATGAGAGAGGAAATATTCGCCCGCGAAAATGTGGATTTTTTTGGAATTGATCAATTTTTGCCAATCCAATATGATAATAATCAAAAAACAAAAATACTGATTCGTTAGAACCTTATATCCACAAATATTCGCTAGTTAGATACGGATAGCAAAAAGGGTCTATAAGAATACATATTTCGTTATATATCAAAGCAAGATTAAAAAATTTCTAATAGATCAATAGATTCTAGGAAATAGAAAAAAATCCCGCGATTATATTATATTCTATTTCATTTTATGAAACATATGTTTTTTATTGTAGTAATTATTAGTATTTTCTCGATTCAATATTTTTCAATCAATTTATTCGCGAGGAGCCGTATGAGGTGAAAATTTCATGTACGGTTCTGTAATAGAGATGGAATTGAGAAATAACCATCAACTATAACCCAAAAAGAACGAGATTCCGGAAACATCATCGAGGAAGAATGAAAGGAAAAGCCTCTCGTGGTAGTAAAATTTGCTTCGGAAAATATGCTCTTCAGGCACTTGAGCCCGCTTGGATCACATCTAGACAACTAGAAGCGGGTCGACGGGCAATGTCACGAAATGTTCGCCGGGGTGGACAAATATGGGTACGCATATTTCCAGACAAACCTGTTACAGTAAAACCTACCGAAACGCGGATGGGTTCGGGAAAAGGATCGCCCGAATATTGGGTAGCTGTTGTTAAACCCGGCAAAATACTTTATGAAATGGGAGGTGTTCCAGAAAATATCGCGAGAAAGGCGATTTCAATAGCGGCATCCAAAATGCCTATACGAACTCAATTCATTCTTTCCAAATAATCATTAGAACGAAAGAGGTCTTTAGAGTATGAAAAAAGGCAATTCTACGTTTTTTTTTTGAACACATAATATTTTTTTTACTTCAACTTTTTGACTGAAAGATAAGAAAAAAGGATATGATTCAACCTCAAACCTATTTAAATGTAGCCGATAATAGCGGAGCGCGCGAATTGATGTGTATTCGAATCATAGGAGCTAGTAATCGACGGTATGCTTATATTGGTGACATTGTTGTTGCTGTAATCAAAAAAGCAGTGCCAAATTCATCTTTACAAAGATCTCAAGTCATCAGAGCTGTAATTGTACGTACTTGTAAAGAACTAAAACGTCGTAATGGTATAATAATAAAGTATGATGATAATGCGGCGGTTCTCATTGATAAAGCAGGAAATCCAAAAGGAACTCGAATTTTTTCCGCAATCGCCCGAGAATTGAGACAGTTAAATTTCACTAAAATAGTTTCATTAGCACCCGAGGTATTATAATAAGAGATCATGATATAGATAGATTATTTATGGCTTGAATGAATAGGAAATAGATTTGAATACTCATGAAATAGATATTCTATATTCAATTCAAGCTATTCAAAATAAAAATTAGAATTCTATTTGTATAAAAAAATAGAATTCGAATTCAATATAAGATTATTTAGATAGTTTCGAATAGGTCATTCGTTCATTTTATTTTTATCTTTTTTTAGTTTTAGAATATTCTCTATTTAGATTATCCTAATTACAATCAAATTTTCTATACATATCATATAGAGTATTATTCTATTCTCATATTCAATATTCGAGATTTGATTGAATCAAAAAATAAAAAATCAAAAAACGGGAGCACGTTGATTATATTGAAAGTAAGGAGCAAAAATCTATCGTGGGTAAAGATACTATAGCTGATATACTAACCTTGATACGCAATGCTGACATGAATAGAAAAAGAACTGTTCAAATACCACTTACTAATATCACCGAAAACATTGTAAAAATTATTTTACGAGAGGGTTTTGTTGAAAACGTCAGAAAACATCGAGAAAGCAACAAATACTTTTTAGTTTTAACTCTACGGTATAGAAGAAATAGGAAAGGATCCTATAAAACTTTTTTACACTTAAAAAGGATCAGTACACCAGGTCTACGAATATATTCTAAGTATCAAAAAATTCCGAAAGTTTTAGGAGGGATGGGAATTGTAATTCTTTCTACTTCTAGGGGTATAATGACAGATCGAGAGGCTCGATTAGAAAGAATCGGGGGAGAAGTTTTATGTTATATATGGTAATGCTCATTTTGCCGATATCTGAATTATATGAAAAACTTCGAGCCAACATTATTGTGAATCAAGGGAGTAGAGAAAAAAAAGATTTCTAATATTATTCATGATACATTAGTGAATATGGGAAGAAGTTTTCACGAGAATAGAAATGACAATTAATGAAGATGAAATGAATCAACAAATTCTAAGGGTATGTTGCAGGTTGCTTTAGAAAAATAGAATTCAAATCAGATTCTGGGTTCTGTTTCCACTGGATACGATTCAAAAAGGAAGTCTAGCTGACTTAGACTATTTTATAACTTCAACATATTTTTTAGGAGGAACAATTTTCAGTTCAAAATGTAAGGAAACCCAAATTTCTTCCAATCTATAAAATTGGTATTCAATTTAATTTAAGGAGTTAAAAATATGAAAGTGGCGGCCTCTGTTCGTAAAATTTGTGAAAAATGTCGATTGATCCGTAGGCGAGGTCGACTTATAGTAATTTGTTCCAATCCAAAACATAAACAAAGACAAGGATAATATTCAAATTCAAATATTGAAATAAAAAAGGGCTTTCTATTCATACTCTTTTTTATTTGAATTCTATTCAAATTCCAATAAAAAAGAGTATGACCATTTTATTCAATACTAAACCAGAAATATCAAAAAATATAAATTCTATATTTGAATCTAGTCTATAGTTATAAGTCTTCTAATAAATATAATTGCTTATTGCTTGATATTTTCAAAATGTATTCTATATTCATAGAATTCTAGAATAAAAAAGAATAGAATAACTTAAAGAATCCTTTTTTGACAGGAAATGGATATATCCATATATTTAGGACTTATATATTTTTTCAATAAGAAAACATGGCAAAATTTATACCCAAAATTGGTTCACGTAAAACTGGACGTATTGGTTCGCGTAAGCATCCTCGTAAAATACCAAAGGGGGTTATTTATATTCAAGCTAGTTTCAACAATACCATTGTGACTGTTACAGATGTAAGAGGTCGGGTGATTTCTTGGTCCTCCGCCGGTTCATGTGGATTCAAGGGTACACGAAGGGGGACACCATTTGCCGCTCTAATTGCAGCGGGAAATGCGATTCAAAAAGTAGTCGATCAAGGCATGCAACGAGCAGACGTCATGATAAAAGGTCCCGGTCTAGGAAGAGAGGCAGCATTAAGAGGTATTTATAGAAGTGGGATACGATTAAAGGTTGTACGGGATGTAACCCCTATGCCATATAATGGATGTAGGGCTCCTAAAAAAAGACGTGTGTAAAACGAACAATAAACATTAAAGAAAAAGATTTCAAGAGAAATAAACAATTAAATCAAGAGTTTCCTAAAAATATATTACTATGATTCGAGAAAAACTCAAAGTATCTACTGAGACACTACAGTGGAAGTGTGTTGAATCAAGAGTAGACAGTAAGCGTCTTTATTATGGACGCTTTATTATGTCTCCGCTTATGAAAGGTCAAGCCGATACAATAGGCATTGCAATGCGAAGAATTTTGCTCGGAGAAATAGAGGGAACATGTATCACACGTGCAAAATCTGAGAAAATACCACATGAATATTCTACCATAGTTGGTATTCAAGAATCAATACATGAAAT